CAAAAAATTTGTGAATAATGAGACATGAGGAGGACTACTATGTCACTACAGGTGGACTACTCCTAATACGTGCAATTAGTCATTTTGCTAATCAATAAATGTTCAACTTCCTAACTTAAAGTCAGAGTTCAACTTCCTAACTTAAAGTCAGAATAATAAGAATTCGTTATAATGGTGGTTATCCTTTTCTTTTTAGAAAAAATAATAGAGATATTTTCCGCTGAAAAACGAAGGCTAAAACTTGAGTTTAGTGGAAAAAAAAGCCCTTTATCAGATTTGAACCGATGACTTACGCCTTACCATGGCGTTACTCTACCACTGAGTTAAAAGGGCCGTTTTATTCAATTCATGAATTAGCCATTTTTTTTTCATTATGAGTCTACTGCATATATGTATATATGTACTATATGTACATAATATATACGTATATGCATAGGAGTTCATTCAGGAACAATAAATTGGATTTACTCCAAAATAAGATTATTATTTTGAATTTTTGAAAAAAATTCTAAAAAATCATAACATAAAAGAAAGTAGGAAAGATTTTTTGGATCTAGTCATACCATTAGACTATATTGACAATTCCAAAAAACTGCTCATACTATCATCATAGTATGATGATGGTCGGGCGTATATGCCCCTATCGTCTAGTGGTTCAGGACATCTCTCTTTCAAGGAGGCAGCGGGGATTCGACTTCCCCTGGGGGTAGGGTACTATGAAAGGAAGTTGATCATAGATTATCGATAAGCCTAGAATGAATTCTTCCTGGGTCGATGCCCGAGTGGTTAATGGGGACGGACTGTAAATTCGTTGGCAATATGTCTACGCTGGTTCAAATCCAGCTCGGCCCAATAATTCACCGCTCCATGAATATGATATAACCAATTTGTCTTCCATAAATGGAAATGTCTAATCCGTAGAAATAAAGAGAAAGGATCAATTTTTTTTCTCTATCCCTATTTTTCTCTTTCTGATCTTTCTAAGGATCTAATTCATGATACTTTACTTAATTAAGTAAAGTATCATGAAAAGCAAACAAAAAAGTTTAGTTCTTTTTTCTGATTGATTATCCACTTTTGGCCGTAAAATAATTATTGGTTACTAGTAATCCGTGTCACTCTCACTATAGCCCATATTATATGTGGATATGATATCAGTATATCATTCCTGTCTTTCTTACAATACGACGACTAGGACTAGAATGTTCTTATGATTACATTAAGAATATGTATGCCATACACCTCGCTGGGATTGTAGTTCAATTGGTCAGAGCACCGCCCTGTCAAGGCGGAAGCTGCGGGTTCGAGCCCCGTCAGTCCCGAACTAGGATCCGGTGAATTTATCAATTTATCTCTCTCTTTTCACGGAAAAGGGGGACAGGAAGCAAGATCTAATCCCCAGTGGGGATCCTTATTTCTTTTGTTTTTTATTTCGCATTTATCATCACACAAATATGGATACGGGAATTTAAAATCTTTCCACTACTCCCGATTGATAAAGGAGAGACATATCATATGTACATTAGTACAATTGGTGGTATTACTATATTCAGTATTTTTAGAGATACCATCCTCGTCTTACTTTCTTTTTCGATTGTTCTTGATCAATGAAATGGAGTAGAGTGATCCTATTTTACCGGGAGTACATACAAAAATGGTATTCGTTTATTGTACGATGGACAATGAACTTAACATAATTACCCCGACAGAGTACTTTTCAGGTTAAACCACACCTTTTCTAGTTCTGACTTTGTTTGTGTATCCTCAATGACTAATTGTAAACAATCTATCTCATTCTCATTCAAATTGTAGACATCATTTTTGATGTATGCATTCCAGTACAAATAAATACAAGAAAGAGGATACTAATAAAATAAAAGAAAAGACCGAGCAAGGACCCTTTTCAGTAAATTTGTTGGAATATTTGATCTTTTTTATTTAATCCCTTTTTTTCCATCTCACCTCGTTTGGGTCTGTGTGTGACCCATAGAATACCGGTCATATAATACCTCATAATTGTAAGTATAATACACAGGAAGGAGAGTTGTATAAGATAAGGAAGACAGTAGGTTATAGAAAAGAAGAAGTGGAAGAGGATGAAAAATCCAATGGGATTCCTGATCCAATAAAAAATCCCATTTCGTAATTAGTATGGATAAAGGATCTTCCCATGTTATACTATTCAATTCTCGACGATGAATCGATTTGATAGATCAGATATTGTTATTCATAATATTGATCCTATTCAGTATCATCAGGATCAATTCATCCCAATGAATTTACAGGAGTTAAATTTCTCATCTCTATGGGATTACATCCCGAGTTATTGCGAAGAAAAAAATAAATAATGAAATTATGGAAGTCAATATTCTCGCATTTATTGCTACTGCACTGTTCATTCTAGTTCCTACTGCTTTTTTACTTATTATCTACGTAAAAACAGTCAGTCAAAATGATTAATTTGAATCTGAATTATTAGTTCTTATCAATCCTTTTTTCAATGATTGAAGAAATGAAAGAAAGGGATTAAAAGAAAATTCCAAGTCTTAAATGAAATGATCTGGTTGGAATCATAAAGTGTGGTAGAAAGGACTATATATAGTCCTTTCTACCACACTTTAGAGTATTTTATATTATCTAATATTGTATACAATGATATTATCATATAAAGTTGTATTGTATACAGATATAGACTTTATCTAAATGGAGGGTTTATATAGATCAATTTACAATATGTATGTATATGATGTATTAGATGTACATCTAATCTAAATAGTAGACTAGTACATCGAAATAGCAGTCTAATTCTATTTCTTTTTTTCGCTACATCCACTCGATTTCGATCAACCCAAAATAATCGAAGGCCAATTCTTCTAATTCCTAGGTTTCTTATAATTTTATATATAGGTTCCGGGATCCATCAAAAGAATCAATAGAGGAAGAATAGTATAGGAATATACTATAGCAAAAGAAAACAAAACCAAGGAATTTTTTTGATTTCCCATCCCAAGAAGTCATTGATTGAGCCATTAACAGATCATTTACGAAGTTCTATGGTAACTTCTTCAGATTTTGAAAGGAAGTAGATTAGTAAAGGGGACTCGGACCATTTTTCATGCTTAAACATGACATGAGATGAGTCAAAAAAGCATAAAAAAATCTCTAGGAGTCTAAAATGTTAAATGTATGATATGTGGTGGATCACTCAGCGGAAGAAAGATCTAATTTTATTATGTGTAGAACCTCTTTGGACAACCACTAGTCACTTCCAGTAGAAAGTAAGTATCGTCGTAATCTAATAGCAGAACGATTTGTTCTTAGAACAGTGAAAATAAAGAAAGAGAGAAACAAATAAAGAAAAAACTAGGGATTGGTTTTTTCTCGTTGTAATATCCATAATTCTGGTAAGAAGAGGTTTATCCAAACAGAATATTTAGGAGGAATTCGGTTGAAAAAAATTTCCTATCATGCGTAGATTTGAGTTTTGAAATACAACTAAACTATAGTAATCATTCGTTGTTTGATCGAATGGTTATTATTCATTATTGTCTTTCCAGTATAATTTTGAAAGAGAGACAAGCTTTTTAAAAATAAAGCTTCGAAAAACGATCAATGCAAAACGATCAATTAAACAATTGATACAATTCGATTACTCAATCGATTACTCAATCGATTACTCAATCGATTACTCAATCAATTATTAATATACCTAGAGTCCACTCCTTCCCCATACTACGAGTGAAAGGGAAAATGTAAAGACTACCATTAAAGCAGCCCAAGCGAGACTTACTATATCCATGTGAATTATATCTCCTATTTCTATGAAGGAATTATTCCATTATTGATCAATAATCATAGTAGAATCAATGGCGCAGAGTCAAAATAGGATTCTGACTTAAGGCTATTGATGAACCAATTCAATGAATCCACTCGTAACAGATTCTTTATAGGATTTCTGGTAGAATTGGGAAGTATTAAGTAAAAATATGATACACACACCTTTTCCTTGCAAATTGCAAAGGAATGCTCCTAATGGAACATGTGGGAATAGTAAGACCTATTGTTTGTTTTGTTACCTTTCTTTCATAAGCAAAAATAAAAAAAAATATACCATCAAGATAGATAACTATCTATTGGATACCTACATTTCCTATTTGATCTAAGCCTTACTGTCTTTCTTTCTGTGAAAGAATGGGGAGACATCACTACCATTATTACATACATTTTTTTTGTAATCTCCTTACACGACCAAAGAAATCTTTTTTTTTTTTTTACTTTGACTCTGTTATTCTATAAGATAAGAGCCGACCAACCATCCTGATTGAATGTTTGAGTACTCGGAGTCTCTCGTAAGTATGGATACAAAGTATCTTCAGTCCTTTCCACAACTCCTAAATTGATTTCCCATCAGTCTATCCAATCTAATTCCAGACAGAGTCAGTAGACCCTACGTTAGTGTAGGTAGTGTAAGATAATTAGGAAGTCTTGATAGTCTTTCGTATAATCTTTTCTTCAATCCTAGGAGCAAAAATGGAATGTCCTTTAGGAACCTTTGGATACCAAGATTTCTGACCTCTTACTTTCGTAGTTCTGGAATTAATAAGTAAGCCTTACCTCATCCCTATTGGTATATCTGTTTGGGCCGCTACCCAGAACCCAAACAGAACCAGATTTTGAGAAAACAACTTACAGTCTTTTATAGAACTATGTATTCTATAAATCAAGTATCGACAAGCTCCGTCCTTTGCCTTTGCTTATGCAGGGCAAGAATTTGTCGAGTTCTATTCTATCAGTAGAATAAGAAATTCTAAGTATTTTGTTGATCAGGCGACACCCAGATTTGAACTGGGGATAAAGGATTTGCAGTCCCCTGCCTTACCGCTTGGCCATGCCGCCAAATCCGATCCAAAATCGATGAAAATATTATTCATCCACATTTTATTACTAATTGTTTGTTTTTTCAGAGGGGGATTACTGAACCCTTTTTTTCTTTTTTATTT